GGCACTACATAGATACAAAAAAATGTAAATTAGAGGAATAAATAAAGAAGAAGTAGACAAAAATCCCGGGTTTATTCAATCAATATAAGTGGAATAAGAAAACTTGATTTCTTATTTATTATTTTTTTAATAAAGTTCCAACGAAAAACACCTGATTAAAGAGACTGCTAGAATTTGATTTTTCTAGGATTAATAAATTAAGGTTTTGTTGTTATAGAACATGGGATTCTATGGGAGCAATGAATAGGTATGAATAGAACAAAAGAGGAAATAAAAAAAATAGTAGAGAAAGCTTATATAAAACTATATACCAGTCATCACTCCCCCACTTTTGTATTTCCTTAAATAAATTTCGTTTGATTTTGATTAGGGTAAAATTCCTTAAAAACCTCCGCCTTCTTTAAAATATCTTGAACAGTTTCTGTAGGTTGAGCACCCTTTTCAAGGAAATATAGAATAGCAGGAACATTTAAATAAGTTTGATTCCTTATCGGATCATAAAAACCCACTTTCCGAAGATCTCTTCCTTCTCTTCGGGATCGAACATCAATTGCAACGATTCGATAGACGGCTCATTGGGATAGATGTAATGAATAATATCCCCCCTAGAAACGTATAGGAAGTTTTCTCCTCGTACGGCTCGATAAAAAATGATTCGAAGTTCTATTTATGTTATGTATAGAATTATAACGTCAAAGGGGTCTAAAAAATGATCAAATCAATTAAATTATGATTTAAGTCCTTTTTTCTTATTATTCCTTCCTGAAAAAGAAAAAAAAAATCATTGGTACTCATAACTCAAGTTGGATAACTCTTAAATAGCTCAAAGCAAAATATTTAGGCATTTCATTTTTTGAGTGGTCTTTAAACCCCTTTCCTTTTTGTTTGTCTCGTTTAAAATCTATTTGGATTTTTTATTCTGGTCCAGTTATTGAGACAATTGAAAAGGTCTTTGCTTGTTCTGGGATCCTTTATCTTTTCTTTGTTTTAAATCATTGGGTTTAGACATAACTTCGGTGATTCTTAATCCTTTCAAAATGGCAGCAACATACCTTTTTTTGCGATTTGTTTCTATCAAAGAATCATACAAACGATTGATTCCCAAGTGATACACTTTGTATCGAAAGAGTTTTATCAATTCCAAGAAATTTTCTTTCCTTTTGTATTGGAAACTTGAAACCCTTTCAATTTCGATATCGAAGATATACTTACGAAGTTGTCCCAATTTATTTTCATTAACCCTAGATCCTTGCCCCTGAGAAATGAATCAATACTTTCTACTCGAGCTCCATCATGGACTATTTACATTACAACCCGACAAAAAAAGAGGGGTTATAGTGGAACAGAACAAACGATGTCGAGCCGAGAGCATCTTCATTCCTATACTATATAAAATGGTGGATGTAAGACTCCACAACGGATCCTGTCTTTCAAGTCGCACGTTGCTTTCTACCACATCGTTTCAAACGAAGTTTTACCATAACATTTCTCTAATTTGGAGCCAGTATTGAATTGATTCAATTATGGAATCATGAATAATCATTGGTTCAGTCGGTACATGGTAATACATACTTTTTTTCTTCTGTATAGATTGATAGATATTTTTCTGAAAAAGTTTTAGCAAGAATTCAACTTAACCCCATAATATTTTATTGTATAAATTTTTTATTATATAAATGCAATATTTTATTTTCTATTTATATTTTATATTATTATATATAAATATAAAATTTTTAAAAATAATAATAGAAATATTAATAAAATATAAAATAAATTTGAAATTAAATATTAAAAATATTCAAAATAAAATTAAAATAAATATAAATTTAATAAATATTAAATATATATATATAAATATCATAAAAAAAAAAAAAGATATATATAAATAAGATGAATAAATGAGTTCTTTTTAAATATTTGCATTTTCAAGTAACTCAATAGGATAGATTCACCAATCTTACACTTCTTTAAGTACCAAAGATTCAACTAATCTAATAAGGAATCATCATATTTAATTTATAATATAAATTAAAAATAAAAAATATGGAATTGATAATTAAGATTAAGTTTCCTACTTTGACATCATTAATTGAATAAAGTTTTACAGTAAGAACTGTCATAAAATAGAGAAATTTTTATTTCTCTTGGAATTGAATCATCAATGATTTTAAGCAGATAGATCAAAGAATAAATAAAATTGATTTTTTATTTATTTATTTATTTTTTTCATGAGATGAAAAAAAAAAGATATGATTCCGAGAAGAATCATTAAAAAGCAGAAAAAAGAATAACATTCTATTCAATATTAGACCTTTAAACAGAAAGTTGTTCAAAAAACAATATTTTTTCTATTTTTCTAATAGAATTAAATATGCTCTGGGACGGAAGGATTCGAACCTCCGAATAACGGGACCAAAACCCGTTGCCTTACCACTTGGCCACGCCCCATTTAAATTTAAATTTCTATTCGACACTAATAAAGAATAATGTTGGTATTGGT